GCTAACGTAGCTTAACTAAAGCATAACACTGAAGATGTTAAGACGAGCCCTAGAAAGCTCCGTAGGCACAAAGGTTTGGTCCTGGCTTTACTATCAATTTTAACCTAACTTACACATGCAAGTATCCGCGCCCCCGTGAAAATGCCCTATGTTCCCCCGGGAACGAGGAGCTGGTATCAGGCACCCTGCCGGAGCCCACGACACCTTGCTAACGCCACACCCCCAAGGGGCCCCAGCAGTGATAAACATTAAGCAATGAGTGAAAGCTTGACTTAGTTAGGGTTAAGAGGGCCGGTAAAACTCGTGCCAGCCACCGCGGTTATACGAGAGACCCAAGTTGATATGCACCGGCGTAAAGGGTGGTTATGATTTTTTTCCCAAATAAAGTTTAATTCCCTCAGAGCTGTCATACGCACCCGAAGGTGAGAAACTCAACTACGAAAGTGACTTTACAAAATCTGACCCCACGAAAGCTGGGACACAAACTGGGATTAGATACCCCACTATGCCCAGCCGTCGCCACGATAATGAACTACCCACATTATCCGCCCGGGAACTACAAGCGCAAGCTTGAAACCCAAAGGACTTGGCGGTGCTTTAGATCCACCTAGAGGAGCCTGTTCTAGAACCGATAACCCCCGTTCAACCTCACCCTTCCTTGTCCCCACCGCCTATATACCACCGTCGTCAGCTTACCCTGTGAAGGCCTAACAGTAAGCAAAATTGGCAAACCCCTAAACGTCAGGTCGAGGTGTAGCGAATGGAGGGGGAAGAAATGGGCTACATTCCCTAACGAAGTGTATACGAACAACACACTGAAACGTGTGTTCGAAGGAGGATTTAGCAGTAAGCACAAAGTAGAGCGTTGTGCTGAAACCGGCCCTGAAGCGCGCACACACCGCCCGTCACTCTCCCCGAAAAAACCCACTAACTAACTAAAACACCACTAAAAACAAAGGGGAGGCAAGTCGTAACATGGTAAGTGTACCGGAAGGTGCACTTGGTCAATCAGAGCATAGCTAAGGCAGAAAAGCGCCTCCCTTACACTGAGAAGTCGCCCGTGCAAATCGGGCTGCCCTGATACCCCATAGCTAGCCTAACAACTAAATGCAACAGCAAACATCAATAACCCCTCCAACCCTAAAAACCCTAAACAAACCATTTTTCCCCCTTAGTATGGGCGACAGAAAAGGACATTAGAGCAATAGAAGAAGTACCGCAAGGGAACGCTGAAAGAGAAGTGAAATAACCCAGAAAAGTATTAAAAAGCAGAGACTAAGCCTCGTACCTTTTGCATCAGGAATTAGCTAGTGCACCCAAGCAAAGAGCCCTTTAGTTTGAGCGCCCGAAACTAGATGAGCTACTCCAAGACAGCCTATAAATAGGGCACACCCGTCTCTGTGGCAAAAGAGTGGGAGGAGCTTTGAGTAGAGGTGAAATACCTACCGAGCCTAGTTATAGCTGGTTGCCTGGGACTTGGATAGAAGTTCAGCCTCCCCGCTCTTTTCCCCAAACCTTGACAAACCCCTATCGAGCAGAAAGAAGCTAGGAGAGTTAGTCAAAGGAGGTACAGCCCCTTTGACAAAAGACACAACTTTTTAAGGAGGATAAAGATCACAATATAAGACAGTACACCTAAGTGGGCCTAGAAGCAGCCATCCTTATAGAAAGCGTTATAGCTCAAGTGTACAAGACACCCCCCTATCCCGATAACCCAATCTTAATCCCCTACCCCTACCAGGCCCTTCCATGCACCCATGGAAAAGATTATGCTAATATGAGTAATAAGAGGGCCCCCCCCTCTCCTCGCACAAGTGTAACCCGGAACGAACCCACCACCGGACTTTAACGGCCCCAAACAAAGAGAGCAATGGACAAAGGACTAAATAACAAGAAAACCACCCAACCCCTAACCGTTAACCCCACACTGGTGTGCCACAAAGGAAAGACTAAAGAGAGAGAAGGAACTCGGCAAACATAAGCCTCGCCTGTTTACCAAAAACATCGCCTCTTGCAATTTATGAATAAGAGGTCCCGCCTGCCCTGTGACTATTAGTTTAACGGCCGCGGTATTTTGACCGTGCGAAGGTAGCGTAATCACTTGTCTTTTAAATGGAGACCTGTATGAATGGCACAACGAAGGCTTAGCTGTCTCCTCTTTCCAGTCAATGAAATTGATCTCCCCGTGAAGAAGCGGGGATAAGAACATAAGACGAGAAGACCCTATGGAGCTTTAGACCCTCAAACAGACTATGTTAAGAACCCTTAATGCAAGGAAGAAACGAGATACATCCCTGTTTAAGTGTCTTCGGTTGGGGCGACCACGGGGAAATAAAAAACCCCCACGCGGAACGGAAGCACACCTTCTAAAACTAAGAGCCCCCGCTCTAATTAGCAGAATTTCTGACCATAAAGATCCGGCGAAGCCGATCAACGGAACGAGTTACCCTAGGGATAACAGCGCAATCCCCTCCTAGAGACCCTATCGACAAGGGGGTTTACGACCTCGATGTTGGATCAGGACATCCTAATGGTGCAGCCGCTATTAAGGGTTCGTTTGTTCAACGATTAAAGTCCTACGTGATCTGAGTTCAGACCGGAGTAATCCAGGTCAGTTTCTATCTATGATGTGGTCTTTTCTAGTACGCAAGGACCGATAAGACGAGGCCTATGTTGAAGACACGCCCCACCCTCACCTAATGAACACAACTAAACTAGACAAGAGGACGCACCCCCAATGCCCGAGATAATGGCACGTTAGAGTGGCAGAGCCCGGAAATGCAAAAGACCTAAGCCCTTCTCACAGAGGTTCAACTCCTCTCCCTAACTATGACCTCCACACTTACCATTTATATCCTTAACCCCCTAGCCTTCATCGTCCCGATCTTGCTAGCCGTTGCATTTCTGACTTTAATTGAACGAAAAGTTTTAGGCTATATACAACTACGCAAGGGGCCTAACGTTGTTGGACCTTACGGCCTTCTACAGCCTATTGCGGATGGAGTAAAACTCTTTATTAAAGAACCAGTACGACCTTCAACTTCCTCACCCCTCCTGTTTTTGACTACCCCAGTGTTAGCGCTGACCCTCGCCCTCACTTTATGAGCCCCCATACCTCTCCCCTATCCTGTCGTTGACCTAAACCTTGGCATTCTTTTTATTCTCGCCCTCTCAAGCCTTGCGGTCTACTCCATCTTAGGATCAGGCTGAGCCTCTAACTCAAAGTATGCTCTAATCGGGGCCCTACGGGCTGTAGCCCAAACCATCTCTTACGAGGTAAGCCTAGGCCTAATCTTATTAGCAACCATTATTCTAGCTGGGGGGTTTACTTTACAAACCTTCAACACCGCCCAAGGGGCCACCTGACTAGCATTGCCAGCATGACCCCTCGCCGCCATATGATACATTTCAACTTTAGCAGAGACTAACCGGGCCCCCTTTGACTTAACTGAGGGGGAGTCAGAACTAGTCTCAGGCTTCAACGTAGAATACGCTGGGGGACCCTTCGCCCTATTTTTTTTGGCAGAGTACTCCAACATCCTCCTTATAAATACACTTTCCGCCACCTTATTCCTAGGTGCATGTCACATACCGGCAATGCCAGAGCTGACCACAATCAATCTGATAACTAAAGCAGCCCTTCTATCCGTAGTATTCCTCTGAGTACGAGCTTCTTACCCCCGGTTCCGCTACGACCAATTGATGCACCTCATCTGAAAAAGCTTCCTCCCCCTAACACTAGCCCTCATTATTTGACACCTGGCCCTCCCAATCGCACTCGCGGGGCTGCCCCCCCAGTACAGGCGGAGCTGTGCCTGAATAAAGGATCACTTTGATAGAGTGAATAACGGGGGTTAAAATCCCCCCAACTCTTTAGAAAAAGGGGATTTGAACCCAACCTGAGGAGATCAAAACTCCTAGTGCTTCCACTACACCATTTCCTAGTAAGATCAGCTAATTAAGCTTTCGGGCCCATACCCCGAACATGTTGGTTAAAATCCTTCCCCTACTGATGGCCCCTATCATCCTCTCGACTTTATTACTAGCCGTGGGTCTAGGTACCACAAATACCTTTGCTAGCTCACGCTGACTACTTGCCTGAATAGGCATTGAAATTAACACTCTGGCCATCCTCCCGCTAATGGCACGACAACACCACCCCTGAGCGGTTGAAGCCGCCACTAAATACTTCCTGGCCCAAGCAACGGCCGCGGCCGTTCTGCTATTCGCGAGCGTTACAAATGCCTGATTAGCCGGGCAATGGGACGTCCAGCAAATATCCCACCCAATTCCCACAACCATGGTCATCATCGCCCTCGCCCTCAAACTGGGCGTAGCCCCCCTTCACACATGACTCCCTGAAGTACTTCAAGGTCTCGACATCCCTACCGGCTTAATCCTCTCCACCTGACAAAAGCTCGCCCCCATTGCCCTCATCTTACAACTTCCACCCACTAACCCAACTATTTTTATTCTACTAGGACTATGATCCACCTTCACCGGTGGCTGGGGCGGATTGAACCAGACACAGTTGCGCAAGGTCTTAGCCTACTCCTCAGTAGCTCACCTAGGCTGAATGTTTCTGGTATTGCCGTACTCACCGTACCTCACCGTCTTAACCCTCCTCGCCTACATCTCCATAACAACCTCGGCTTTCCTCGTACTTATGCTAACCAACGCCACAACCATCAAAGAACTGGCTATTGCGTGACCCCTTACCCCTGGCCTCGCCTACTCCACACCCCTAATCCTACTCTCCCTCGGGGGACTCCCCCCTCTTACCGGCTTTATACCAAAATGGCTTATCCTACAAGAACTAACGAAACAGGACTTAGCTATCCCTGCAGCTATCGCCGCATTTAGTGCCCTGTTAAGCCTCTACTTCTACCTCCGCCTTTGCTACACGATGGTCATGACAAATATTCCCAACATCTTATTGTGCAAAGCCTCATGACGCATCCCCCCATCCCGACCCTGCTGGCCGCTGGCGCTCAACACGGTGATGACTATTATCCTCCTCCCTCAGGCCCCTGCCCTAACGGCACTGCTCACCCAATAAGAGGCTTAGGCTAACAATTAGACCAAGGGCCTTCAAAGCCCTAAGCGGGAGTGAAAACCTCCCAGCCCCTGTAAGACCTGCGGGATACTACCCCACATCTCCTGCATGCAAAACAGACACTTTAATTAAGCTAAGGCCTTTCTAGATAGGCAGGCCTCGATCCTGCAAACTTTTAGTTAACAGCTAAACGCCCAAACCAGCGAGCATCTATCTACCTTTCCCCGCCTGTCGGGCGCCAGAGGCGGGGAAAGCCCCGGCAGACGGTAATCTGCTTCTTTAGATTTGCAATCTAATATGTAAAACACCTCGGGGCTTGATAAGAAGAGGACTTGAACCTCTGTTTATGGGGCTACAACCCACCACTTAACTCAGCCATCTTACCTGTGGCAATCACACGTTGATTTTTCTCAACCAATCACAAAGATATCGGCACCCTATATTTAATTTTCGGTGCCTGGGCTGGAATGGTGGGAACAGCCCTAAGCTTACTTATCCGTGCCGAACTAAGCCAACCAGGCGCCCTCTTGGGGGACGACCAGATTTATAATGTAATTGTTACAGCCCATGCGTTTGTAATAATTTTCTTTATGGTGATACCCATTATAATTGGGGGGTTTGGGAATTGACTGATCCCACTAATAATTGGCGCCCCCGATATGGCTTTCCCCCGTATGAACAATATAAGCTTCTGACTCCTCCCTCCCTCCTTCCTTCTCCTCCTCGCCTCATCGGGCGTAGAAGCCGGAGCCGGCACCGGGTGAACCGTTTATCCTCCCCTGTCGGGCAATCTAGCCCACGCCGGGGCTTCTGTGGATTTAACAATCTTCTCCCTCCACCTGGCAGGGGTGTCGTCAATTCTAGGGGCCATTAACTTCATTACAACAATCATTAATATAAAACCCCCTGCTGCCTCTCAATACCAAACACCACTATTCGTGTGATCCGTCTTAATCACGGCAGTCCTCCTTCTACTCTCCCTACCTGTCCTTGCTGCTGGCATCACTATGCTTTTAACCGACCGCAACCTAAACACGACCTTCTTTGACCCTGCGGGAGGGGGCGACCCAATCCTTTACCAACACTTATTTTGATTCTTTGGACACCCAGAGGTCTACATTCTTATCCTCCCAGGCTTTGGAATAATCTCCCATATCGTTGCCTACTATTCAGGTAAACAAGAGCCCTTCGGTTACATGGGTATGGTTTGGGCCATAATGGCCATCGGCCTACTGGGCTTTATTGTCTGAGCCCACCACATGTTCACAGTGGGTATAGACGTGGACACACGAGCATATTTCACATCCGCCACAATAATTATTGCAATCCCCACAGGTGTAAAAGTATTTAGCTGACTGGCGACCCTGCACGGAGGAACCATTAAGTGAGAAACCCCCATACTATGGGCCTTGGGCTTTATCTTCTTATTCACAGTTGGGGGCCTAACGGGCATTGTACTAGCCAACTCATCCCTAGACATTGTTCTCCACGACACATATTACGTAGTGGCCCACTTCCACTACGTCCTATCCATGGGGGCAGTATTTGCCATTCTCGCAGCTTTTGTACATTGATTCCCACTATTTTCAGGGTACACTCTTCACAGCACATGGACTAAAATTCACTTCGGAATCATGTTTGTAGGGGTTAACCTCACATTCTTCCCTCAACACTTCCTTGGACTAGCCGGCATGCCTCGGCGCTACTCGGATTACCCTGACGCCTACACGTTGTGAAACACCATCTCCTCAGTAGGCTCCCTTATTTCCCTAGTAGCAGTAATCCTATTCTTATACATTGTCTGAGAAGCTTTTACAGCTAAACGTGAAGTTCGTTGAGTTGAACTAACCACAGCAAACGTAGAGTGGTTACATGGCTGCCCACCCCCCTACCACACGTTTGAAGAACCCCCATTCGTACAAGTACGTGGCAAATAAGACGAGAAAGGGAGGAATCGAACCCCCATGGGCTGGTTTCAAGCCAGCCGCATCCCCATTCTGCCACTTTCTTAATCAAGACACTAGTAAAACAGGTATTACACTGCCTTGTCAAGGCCGTATTGTGGGTTAGACCCCCACGTGTCTTACCCAAACAATGGCACATCCCTCCCAATTAGGATTTCAAGACGCAGCTTCCCCAGTTATAGAAGAATTACTACATTTTCACGACCATGCTCTAATGATCGTTTTCCTCATTAGCACATTTGTCCTTTACGTCATCCTTGCCATAATTTCAACCAAGCTAACGAACAAGTATATTCTTGACTCCCAAGAGATCGAAATTATCTGAACCATTCTTCCGGGCATAATTCTAGTTTTAATTGCACTACCTTCCCTTCGGATCCTCTACCTCATAGACGAGATTAATGACCCTCACCTTACCATCAAGGCCATAGGACACCAATGGTACTGAAGCTACGAATACACTGATTACGAGAACCTCGGATTTGACTCGTACATAGTCCCAACCCCAGACCTTACCCCTGGGGGGTTCCGGCTTCTGGAGGCAGACCATCGAATAGTCGTTCCCATGGAGTCCCCTATCCGAGTGTTAGTGTCCGCCGAGGACGTTCTTCACTCATGGGCTGTTCCAGCTCTGGGCATAAAAATGGACGCTGTACCCGGACGCCTCAATCAAGCAGCATTTATTGCATCTCGACCGGGAATGTATTATGGCCAATGCTCTGAGATCTGCGGCGCAAACCATAGCTTTATACCCATCGTGGTGGAGGCCGTCCCCATACAATACTTTGAGGACTGGTCATCTCTATTACTTCAGGACTTATCGTTAAGAAGCTAAATAGGGCCTCAGCGTTAGCCTTTTAAGCTAAAGAGTGGTGACTCCCAATCACCCTTAATGACATGCCCCAACTAAACCCCTCGCCCTGATTCAATATTATAATCTTCTCGTGGCTTGTTTTCCTGATCATTTTACTACCGAAAATCTTAGCCCACAATACCCCTTATGAACCAAGCCCTGAAACCGCAGAAGCACCTAAAGCACAACCCTGAATCTGACCTTGACATTAAGCTTTTTCGATCAATTTCAGAGCCCTACCTTCCTAGGGATCCCTTTGCTAGCTTTAGCCCTAGCTTTACCTCTTCTCCTTTTCCCTTCCCCCTCACCCCGGTGATTAAATAACCGGCTACTCACACTACAAAGCTGATTTATTAATCGCGCTACCTATAATGTATTTATACCTTTAAACTCGAACGGACACAAGTGGGCCCTGCTACTCACCTCGCTAATGCTCTACCTTATCGCACTCAACATGCTCGGCTTACTCCCATACACCTTCACCCCCACGACACAATTATCCTTGAATATGGGCCTAGCTGTTCCCCTCTGATTAGCCACTGTTATTATTGGCCTGCGAAATCAACCAACTATCGCTCTAGGTCACCTGCTTCCCGAAGGCACCCCCGCCCCTCTAATTCCACTACTAGTTATTATCGAAACAATTAGCCTCTTTATTCGCCCCCTAGCCTTAGGCGTTCGGCTCACAGCCAATCTTACAGCCGGCCATCTACTCATTCAGCTGATTGCTACAGCTACTTTCGTCTTGCTCCCTCTAATACCTACAGTAGCAGTTTTAACAGCTACCCTCCTATTTTTACTTACCTCATTAGAAGTTCTTGTGGCAATAATTCAGGCCTATGTATTTGTACTCCTTTTAAGTCTTTACCTGCAAGAGAACGTCTAATGACCCATCAAGCACACGCGTACCACATAGTTGATCCCAGCCCTTGGCCGCTTACAGGCGCGGTCGCCGCTTTACTTGTGACATCAGGTCTCGCGATCTGGTTCCACTTCAACTCCACAGCCCTATTAACCCTTGGACTAGTTCTACTACTTCTCACAATATACCAGTGATGACGTGACATCGTACGGGAGGGGACATATCAAGGCCACCACACACCCCCTGTGCAAAAAGGCCTACGATACGGAATAATTCTTTTTATTACTTCGGAAGTCTTCTTCTTCCTGGGCTTTTTCTGAGCCTTCTACCACTCAAGCCTAGCCCCCACCCCCGAGCTAGGTGGCTGCTGACCCCCCACTGGAATCACCCCCCTTGACCCCTTTGAAGTCCCCCTCCTTAATACGGCGGTCTTACTCGCCTCAGGGGTTACAGTAACCTGGGCCCACCACAGTATCATGGCCGGCGAACATAAGCAAGCCGTCCACTCTTTGCTCCTAACCATCTTACTCGGGTTCTACTTCACCTTTTTACAAGCCATGGAGTATTACGAAGCCCCCTTCACAATCGCAGACGGAGTTTATGGCTCAACATTCTTCGTAGCCACAGGCTTCCACGGACTACATGTCATTATTGGCTCTACATTCTTAGCAGTCTGCTTCCTCCGACAGGTTCAGCATCATTTTACCTCCCAACACCATTTTGGATTTGAAGCTGCCGCCTGGTATTGACACTTTGTCGACGTTGTCTGGCTCTTCTTGTACATTTCAATCTACTGATGAGGGTCATAATCTTTCTAGTACTAACTTAGTATAAGTGACTTCCAATCACCCGGTCTTGGTTAAAATCCAAGGAAAGATAATGAATTTAGTCCTGTCAGTCATCACCATCACAGCCACCCTCTCCACCCTGTTGGCTATTGTTTCATTCTGACTCCCCCTCATATCCCCAGATTACGAGAAGCTTTCCCCATACGAATGTGGGTTTGACCCGGTCGGATCAGCTCGGCTACCCTTCTCCCTACGATTCTTCCTTATCGCTATTCTTTTCCTGCTCTTCGACCTAGAAATTGCCCTCCTTTTACCCCTCCCGTGGGGAACCCACTTGAAATCACCCCTCCTCACATTTTCAGGAGCTTCCCTGGTCCTGGCCCTACTCACCCTTGGCCTAATCTATGAGTGATTACAGGGCGGACTTGAGTGGGCCGAATAGGCAATTAGTTTAAACAAAACATTTGATTTCGGCTCAAAAAACTCGTGGTTCAAATCCATGGTAGCCTAATGACCCCCTCCCATTTTACCCTCTCAACCACCTTCATGCTTGGGTTAGCAGGACTGGCGTTTCACCGGACCCACCTCCTCTCCGCCCTCCTATGCCTTGAAGCAATAATGCTCTCCTTATTTATTACCCTCTCCGTATGAGCTATACAGTTGTCGACCACCAACTTTTCGGCCGCCCCTATGCTATTACTGGCATTCTCAGCCTGTGAAGCAGCAGTGGGCTTGGCCCTGCTAGTCGCCACCACCCGCACCCATGGCACCGACCGTTTACAAAGCCTTAACTTGTTACAATGCTAAAAGTATTAGTCCCCTCACTAATGCTCATCCCCACAACCTGACTAACCCCAACTAAATGACTCTGACCATTCACATTATTTCACAGCCTTTTAGTTGCGGGGGCTAGCCTAGCCTGACTTGAAAACCCCTCTGAGACAGGCTGAGGTTCTTTAAACAATTATATAGCAACAGACCCCCTCTCCACCCCCCTTCTTGTACTAAGCTGCTGACTTTTACCACTGATGATCCTTGCTAGTCAAAACCACATGGCCTCCGAACCGATGGCTCGCCAACGAACCTATATCACACTCCTCACCCTTCTTCAGCTCTTCCTAATTATAGCCTTCAGCGCTACAGAGGTCCTTATGTTTTACATTATGTTTGAAGCTACGCTCATTCCAACCCTCATCCTTATTACTCGCTGGGGGAGCCAGGCGGAGCGACTTAACGCGGGCACCTACTTCCTATTTTATACCCTAGCAGGCTCATTACCTCTCCTCGTGGCCCTTTTACTACTCCACAACAGTACAGGGTCCCTCTCCCTCTTAACCCTCCAATACTCAGCGCCACTACCCCTCGCCACATATGCAGACAAACTATGGTGGGCAAGCTGTTTACTGGCTTTCCTAGTAAAAATGCCGCTTTACGGGGCTCACTTATGGTTGCCTAAGGCACACGTAGAGGCCCCAGTGGCCGGCTCCATGGTACTCGCAGCAGTTTTACTTAAACTGGGTGGGTACGGCATGGTACGAGTACTTACTACCCTGGAGCCCTTAACCAAGGAACTAAGCTACCCCTTCATTATTTTCGCTTTATGGGGGGTCATTATGACAGGCTCCATTTGCTTACGGCAAACGGACCTTAAATCACTCATTGCCTACTCATCTATCAGCCACATGGGCCTAGTAGTGGGAGGCATTCTCATCCAAACCCCCTGAGGACTTACAGGCGCATTAATTTTAATAATCGCACATGGCCTAACCTCCTCAGCCCTATTCTGCTTAGCAAATACAAACTATGAACGAACACACAGCCGTACCATACTTTTAGCCCGAGGCATGCAAACACTTCTCCCACTAATAGGAACCTGATGATTCATTGCCAGCCTTGCCAACTTAGCCCTCCCACCTTTACCCAACTTAATGGGAGAACTCATAATCTTAACTTCTCTATTCGGTTGATCCTACTGAACAATTGCCCTGACAGGAACAGGAACCCTCATTACAGCAGCCTACTCCCTACACATATTCATCACAACCCAGCGGGGACCAACCCCACCCCACATTATCGCACTGGAGCCCTCACACACTCGAGAACACTTACTAATAACTCTCCACCTTCTCCCCCTCACCCTCCTGATCTTAAAACCAGAACTGATCTGAGGCTGGACTGCTTGTGAGCATAGTTTAACAAAGACATTAGATTGTGATTCTAAAGATAGGGGCGAAACCCCCCTTGCCCACCGAGAGAGGCTCGCAAGCAACGGAAGCTGCTAACTTTCGCAACCCCGGTTGAACCCCGGGGCTCACTCATATGCTCCTAGAGGATAACAGTCATCCGTTGGTCTTAGGAACCAAAAACTCTTGATGCAACTCCAAGTAGCAGCTATGCACTACGTGCCCCCCTTCTCATGCTCGATCACAATGCTTATTATAGGACTATTAACTCAACCCCTATTTGCCACAATTTACCCTGAAGCTAATATAGCACACTGAGTCTTTGCTCAACTCAAGACAGGAGTAAAACGAGGATTTTTCGTCGGCCTGCTCGCCCTATTCTCCTTCATCCGGCGCTCACTCATATGCTCCTAAAGGATAACAGTCATCCGTTGGTCTTAGGAACCAAAAACTCTTGGTGCAACTCCAAGTAGCAGCTATGCACTACGCGCCCCCCTTCGCATGCTCGAGCACAATGCTTATTATAGGACTATTAACTCAACCCCTATTTGCCACAATTTACCCTGAAGCTAAGATAGCACACTGAGTCTTTGCTCAAGTCAAGACAGCAGTAAAACTAGCATTTTTCGTCAGCCTGCTCGCCCTATTCTCCTTCATTAACGAGGGCACGGAAACAATCATCACCACCTGACTCTTAACAAACACTATCACATTTGACATAAATATTAGCCTAAAGTTTGACATTTACTCAACTGCTTTTATCCCCGCTGCCCTCTATGTTACCTGATCTATCATAGAATTCGGATCTTGATATATGCCCCCAGACCCCCAAATGGACCGATTTGTAAAATACCTCCTCACCTTCGTTGTTGCCATGATGATTTTAGTCACGGCTAACAATTTATTTCAACTTTTTGTAGGGTGGGAGGGTGTGGGCATTATATCATTTCTCCTCATCGGCTGGTGGCACGGCCGGGCTGACGCAAACACTGCAGCTCTCCAAGCAGTACTTTACAATCGTGTTGGAGACGTCGGCTTAATTTTCGCCATGGCATGAATAGCCATAAACCTTAACTCGTGAGAGTTACATCAGATCTTCTCAACCGCCGACAGCATTGACCTCACACTACCACTATTGGGGTTTATTGTTGCTGCTGCGGGTAAATCAGCCCAATTTGGGCTACACCCCTGATTGCCCGCTGCCATGGAGGGTCCAACCCCAGTGTCCGCCCTACTTCACTCAAGTACTATAGTTGTCGCCGGTATTTTCCTACTTATCCGAATCAGCCCTCTGATAGAGAACAACCAAACTGCTCTCACCACCTGCCTCTGCTTGGGCGCCCTCACCACACTTTTCACAGCCACTTGTGCCCTCACCCAGAACGATATTAAAAAGATTATTGCTTTCTCGACATCAAGCCAACTAGGACTAATAATGGTCACCATCGGACTAAACCAGCCACAACTTGCATTCCTCCACATCTGCACCCACGCCTTCTTCAAAGCAATACTCTTCCTATGCTCGGGCTCAATTATTCACAGCCTGAACGACGAGCAAGATATCCGAAAGATAGGAGGAATACACAACCTCACCCCCTTCACCTCCTCCTCCCTCACCATTGGCAGCCTTGCCCTCACCGGCACCCCCTTTTTAGCAGGCTTTTTCTCCAAAGACGCAATTATTGAGGCGCTAAACACGTCGTACATCAACGCCTGAGCCCTTACACTCACACTACTAGCCACCTCCTTCACAGCCATTTACAGCCTTCGACTGGTCTTCTTCGTGTCCATGGGTCATCCACGCTTTGCCCCACTCTCCCCTATCAACGAAAACAACCCAGCCATCATCAACCCTATCAAACGGCTTGCCTGAGGGAGTATCGTGGCCGGCCTACTCCTCACCTCCAACCTTCCCCTGCTAAAGACCCCTGTTATGTCGATGCCCCCCCTACTTAAGATAGCCGCCCTCTTAGTTACTGCCCTGGGCCTTCTAACAGCCCTAGAACTCGCCTCCCTAACCAATAAACAATTTTCCCCTACACCTAAATTGCCCCTCCACCACTTCTCCAACATGCTAGGCTTCTTCCCAACAATCACCCACCGCCTAGCCCCAAAACTAGCCCTGGCACTAGGGCAGACCATCGCCACACAACTACTAGACCAAGCCTGACTAGAGAAGTCCGGACCAAAAGCCGTTGCTTCAACTAATACCCGACTCGCCACAGCTGCCAGCAACGCCCAACATGGGGCCATCAAAACATACCTCATACTATTCCTACTAACACTAACTCTTGCCATTCTCCCCTTGGCAATTTAGACCGCCCGAAGCGTTCCACGACCCAACCCCCGGGTTAACTCTAACACCACAAACAAAGTAAGCAAGAGCACTCAAGCAGTGACTACAAGCATCCCCGCCCCAGATCAATATACAATGGCAGCACCAACAGAATCCCCGCTATGTATACAAAACTCACCAAGCTCCTCCACAGGCAATCAAGAGAACTGATACCACCCCTGCCAGAAAAACAGGGAAGTCAACCCTACCCCCATTAAATAAGCCACTATAGACAAAGCCACAGGCCGACTACCTAAACTCTCAGGATAAGGCTCGGCAGCCAAAGCCGCCGAATACGCAAATACCACCAGCATTCCCCCCAAGTAAATTAGGAACAGGATCAAAGACAAGAAAGGGGCCCCATGGCCCGCTAACACGCCACAACCGACCGCTGCCACACCAACCAGCCCCAAGGCCGCAAAGTACGGCGAAGGATTTGAAGCAATAGCTACCAACCCCAATACTAAACCGAGCAATAATAAGGACATCGCGTACGTCATAGTTCTCACCAGGACTTTAACCAGGACTAATGACTTGAAATACCAGCGTTGTCATTCAACTACAAGAACCTAAAATGGCAAGTCTCCGAAAAACTCACCCACTACTAAAAATTGCTAACAACGCGCTAATCGACCTCCCAGCCCCATCCAATATTTCGGTATGATGGAACTTTGGCTCTCTACTTGGCCTTTGTTTAGCTACCCAAATTCTAACCGGCTTGTTTTTGGCCATGCACTACACCTCGGACATTGCCACCGCCTTTTCATCCGTCGCACACATCTGCCGGGATGTAAACTACGGCTGGCTTCTTCGAAACATGCATGCCAACGGCGCATCCTTCTTCTTCATCTGTATTTACCTACACATTGGGCGAGGACTATACTATGGCTCCTACCTCTATAAAGAGACATGAAGCATCGGCGTCATTCTTTTACTACTAGTTATGATGACAGCTTTCGTTGGCTATGTACTGCCTTGAGGACAAATATCATTCTGAGGGGCAACTGTCATTACCAACCTCCTTTCTGCCGTCCCATATATTGGTAACACCCTCGTCCAATGAATCTGGGGAGGCTTCTCCGTGGATAACGCCACCCTCACCCGATTCTTCGCCTTCCACTTTCTCTTCCCATTCATCATTGCTGCCTTAACCATTATTCACCTCCTCTTTCTCCATGAGACAGGCTCAAACAACCCACTTGGGTTAAACTCAGACACGGACAAAATCCCCTTCCACCCCTACTTCTCATACAAAGACCTACTAGGGTTTGCAGCCATACTCACCGCCCTCACTTCTTTGGCCCTTTTTAACCCAAACCTCCTAGGGGACCCAGACAACTTTATCCCCGCCAACCCTCTTGTCACCCCCCCTCATATTAAACCTGAGTGATACTTCCTGTTCGCCTACGCCATTCTACGGTCCATCCCCAACAAACTAGGAGGGGTACTAGCGCTGCTAGCTTCAATCCTCGTACTATTCCTAGTTCCAGCCCTCCACACATCCAAACAGCGAAGCCTTACCTTTCGCCCCCTTAGCCAGCTATTATTCTGAACCCTTGTGGCTGACGTGGCCATCTTAACCTGAATTGGAGGTATGCCCGTCGAACACCCCTTCATTATCATTGGACAAGTCGCCTCCCTACTCTACTTCTCCCTCTTCCTGATTTTTATACCCCTAGCCGGATGATTGGAGAATAAAATCCTAGGATGAACATGCATTAGTAGCTCAAATAGAGCGTCGGCCTTGTAAGCCGAATGATGGGAGTTAAAGTCCCCCCTAGTGCTCAAAGAGAGGGGATTTTAACCCCCGCCACTAACTTCCAAAGCTAGCATTCTAGTTAAACTACTCTTTGATGGTGATTAATACATATATGTATTAACACCATTAATATATATTACTCATATAATATGATTTAGTACATAGATGTATTATCACCATATCTAGGTTTAAACCATTCATATGCCACCACATCACCCATGTTTACATAAACCTAAAATGGAAGACCCAATTAACCATTGATCGCCCTACTTATACCACGCAACCTCATCCCGTCGAATTGTAGCAATTATGCGCAGTTAGAGCCTACCAACCAGCACAAATACGCGCTAACGGTTATTGATGGTCAGGGACAGATATTGTGGGGGTCGCACCTAGTGAACTATTCCTGGCATTTGGTTCCTACTTTAAGGCCATTAATTGATATCACTCCTCCCACTTTCATCGACGCTGACATAAGTTAATGGTGGAAATCATCAGATGAGATGACTCACCATGCCGGGCACTCTCTCTAGGGGGTCACTGGTTCTTTTTTTTTTCTTATCATCTCAATTGACATCTCACAGTGCAAGTAAACAAATTAACAAGGTCGGACTCATCCTAGGTAGCAGGGAAATGTAATCCACGTTATAATTCATCACACTAGACTTACATATTATTATATCATGGGCATAATATGGTTTCCCTTTCTCCTAACATACCTAATATATTTTCAGTCGGGGTTTACCAGCGAAAACCCCCCTACCCCCCTAACTCCTGAGATGTCTAACGATCCTGAAAACCCCCCGGAAACAGGAAACTCCCAAGTAGTTTATCCCCTAGATTTAACACGTGTCTGTATATTATTATAAGAATCCCCGCTAATTAACACAGAACTGTCGGTGGGTGATGATATATAAGAATGAAAATTATGGTATATATAAGAATGAAAATTATGGTATATATAAGAATGAAAATTATGGTATATATAAGAATGAAAATTATGGTATATATAAGAATGAAAATTATGGTATATATAAGAATGAAAATTATGGTATATATAAGAATGAAAATTATGGTATATATAAGAATGAAAATTATGGTATATATAAGAATGAAAATTATGGTATATATAAGAATGAAAATTATGGTATATATAAGAATGAAAATTATGGTATATATAAGAATAATTAAACATAGAATGTTATAGCCCCACATGTAGCGGAATACTATATGCAATGCCCTAAATCAATAACAAGGACGAGTGGACACAAT